CATACTATCTACTATTGTTATTGTAGTGTATATAAGGTGTATTGTAATCCGGGTTAATTTAATAGAGATCAATCTACAATAGTATCGTCATATTCCTATATATTGGTATATATCGATATCAATTACATATTATATATAATGTATATAGTGCCCCCCCAATTCTATTTTTGCTTTATCCATCTGTCTTGTATTTAATTTGTGTTGATTTCAATCAATTTGAAATAATTGAAAAGCGACTCGTACGATTCTAATTCCTGGATTGCTGATTATTTTCAATATGAATCCCGATCAAAAGAATCAAGGGCCTCTTCGATGGGTATAATAAAATAAAATAAAGTAATCTTTTTATTAGCATTCCGACGAAGAAGTCATTGATCGATCAGTTGACATATGATCTATGGAAACTTCTTCGGATTTCAAAAAAAAAGGGGGAAAGGATTAGGAAACCTCTTTTAACGTTTGAACAGTGAGTTCAATAAAACAAGTACAACATAAATAAAATTTCCAAAATATTAAAACAAACGGGAAGTGCGCAATATGTGACTCGCCCAAGACAATATTTTAGTCTGTGTAGTATCTCGTTAGAGAACTACTATGTCTGTGTTGTTTCCGATAGAAAATGTGTATCTACGTAATGTAATAACAGAACTATTTTCTCTTTGAATAAAGGGAAACAAAAAAGTAAAATAAAAAAAGTGCAACTCTTCCTCACGGTCCATATCTAATTTTAGTAAGAGTCGGTTCATCGAAATAGAAAATTGATCAAGAATTCAGTTGGAATAAATTTACTACCATTTGTATTTCTTTTACTTTGTATTCTTTTTACTTTCGAAATACAAACACGGAAATAATTGAAATATTTGTTTGATTGAAAGAGTATTCTTCATATATATTATTCATAAACTATATTACTACACGAAAACCCAAGAGAATTTTGAAATGCAGATATTTTTTTATTTCTATTTCAATTTAAAAATTGAATTTTAAATTGAAATAGTGTTGAAATAATGAAATTTCAACTAAAAAAAGCTTTTCAGAACTGAACGATTTATAAAAAAAAATTGATACAGTTTAATTCCTAAACTCAATTACAATTAGTAGTACTTCTAGAGTCCACTTCTTCCCCATACTACGAGTGAAAGGGAAAATGTAAAGACTACCATTAAAGCAGCCCAAGCGAGATTTACTATATCCATGTGAATTATGTCCCCTATCTATGAAGGAATTCTTGAATTATTGTTCACTAATAAATAATAGTGGAATCACTGGCGCAGAGTCAAAAATTCTGACCTAACGTCGTTGATGAAACAATCCAATAAATCCAACTCTAACTTATAAGGGGTCTTATAAGATTTCTAGTATAATCAGAAAAGATTAAGCACAAGCAAAATATGCGGAGACCCCCTTGGAAGTATCAAAGAAATGCTACTAATATGTAGAAATACTAAAAATTATGTAGAAATACTAAAAATTTATTCTTTCTTTTGTTGTCCTTCATTAAGTTAAGTAAAAAGTCTAAAAAAATAGAAGAAAGGTAGATCACTACCCAACCCATACCCTATTTCTTTCCCATTTTGTTTTGATCTAATCCTTACCGTCCCTTATTGTCTCTATGAAACAATCGGAGGACGCCCTATTATGTTCTGTTCTTGACTAGGGGTTAACGAAAAAAGAAAAAAGGTATAGTATATAAGGTATATTAAGTAAAAGCCAATTACTCATTCAATCGAATTAATATTGATTGAATGCCGGAGTACTCAAAGACTTTGATGAATATGTCTACAAAGTATCTTCTGGCCTTTCCGCAACTAAAAACGGAATTTGATTTCCGTCCTGCTATCCAATCTAATTCAAAACCCGGCCCGTAGACACTCCGTTAGTAATGGAAGGACTATCACGATTTATCAGTTTCCTCCGTTTGCTTCCGCCGGAAAAATTTCCCAAATTCTATCAGCAAAACAGAAGAAGGTATGTCAATTCTTTTGGTGATTAGGCGACACCCGGATTTGAACTGGGGAAAAAGGATTTGCAGTCCCCCGCCTTACCGCTCGGCCATGCCGCCAAAACGATACCAAATCAAAATCTATCAAAAAATTATCCTTTTGTCTTCTTATTTATTGTACTTGTATTTTGAATCTTAATCCCGTTTTCCTTAATTCCTTTTCTAAAAGAAATCTTTCTTTTTTGTTTGAGTTGGATCCATCCCTTCGATTGATTGTATAGTATCTTAAAACCATACAATCTCTAAAAATTTCCCTTACTTTTCTAGTGAAAAACAAAATTTTTATTTTTCAGTCATAAAAGAAAAAATTCAGCACAAACTGGAACCGTTAACTATATATATAATTCATGAATGATTCGTAAATTTGAATCTCAAATTGTGTTTCCTTAATGATATAAGAAAATAAAAATTGATACAATCAGTATTGGTTTTTTTATTGAAAAAAAATCCTTCGCAATTTCAATTATAACAGCAATTCCGGGTATATATAAATCCCAG